GGCGTGAATGCAAATAAAAAACATCCCCTGGATAAGCTTCGCGGCCGGGGGGTCTTCTTAATAGAAGGGACATTTGGCGATAAGCTTGTGCCTGTTTGGAGAGATCATCATAAATTATTAAAGTATGCCGTTCGCGGTACATAAAATACTCAGCCAGGGCTGCTCCCGTATAAGGAGCGAGATATTGTAATGTAGCGGGTGAATCCGCCATTTCAGCTACTACAATAGTGTATTCCATGGCCCCCTCTTCGTGGAAAGTAGTTACTACTTGAGCCACGGAGGATGCTCTTTGACCGATAGCTACATAAACACATATTACATCTTGCCCTTTTTGATTGAGAATTGTATCTGTGGCTACTGCTGTTTTGCCAGTCTGTCTGTCCCCAATAATTAACTCTCGCTGGCCGCGCCCTATGGGGATCATCGAATCGATAGCAATAAGCCCTGTTTGAAGGGGTTCATATACGGAGCGCCTAGAAATTATACCCGGAGCAGGAGATTCAATTAAGCGAGATTCCGAAGCGACAATTTCGCCTCTCCCATCAATAGGTTTAGCGAGAGCATTTATAACACGACCCAAGTAAGCCTCGCTCACGGGTATCTGAGCAATTCTTCCTGTTGCTTTTACAAAACTTCCCTCTTGTATCATCAACCCATCGCCCATTAATACAATTCCAACATTTTTGGATTCCAAATTCAGAGCAATACCTCTCGTCCCTTCCGCAAATTCGACTAATTCACCTGACATTATTTCACCAAGACCTATAATACGAGCAATCCCATCCCCCACTTGAACTACGCGACCGATGTTCTCAATCCCTACTTTCCTATTATATTGTTCAATACGTTCGCGGAGAATTTTATTAATTTCGTCGACTCGAAGGGTTGCCATTAGTGTTTCTTGAATCTTTTTTTTTCGGAAGCAAGGGGAAAAATAATGCCTAAATTCTAAACGAAAGTAGAAGTTCAAAACCTAATAAATTTCATTATCTCTTCCATTCTATGGCCCCGAGAATGCCAATATTAGCACGAATTGTACGGAAATGTAACTCGGTATTCAAACAACTACTCAGAGTTCCTAGAGCTCCTTGTACGGCTTGTTGGAAAACCCGTTGTCGAACCTGATTCATCGCCCTTTGTTTTTCAAAATAAAGGGTTTCGTTTTTAGACTTTTCTAATTGTTCCAAACTAATAGAAGTAGCATTAATCAAATTTGCTTTTTCTCGTTCTATTTCAGAGTATCCATTCATTCGATACTCATCTGCTTCTAGTTCGACTTTCTGTAATCGAATCCGAGCTTTTTCGAGTTGTTCAAGGGTCCCTCTACGCAATTCTTCCGAATTTCGAATAGTACTTAAGATCCTCTGTTTTCGATTATCTAATAAATCTTTTAATGAAAGTAGATTATCTTGCTATTAAGTTTACAATTTTTATGATCTCTTCCCGAACCAAACATGAATCTTTCGATTCATTTGGCTCTCCCGCTCCTTTTTTTCTCTTTTGCTATGTATTATGGCTATTTCCATATCTTTTTTTTATGTAATGAGCCTATCCTCTCTTTTCCGTTTGTATTTCTATATACCCAAACTTATATAAGACTAGATGAATATTAAGATAAGAGGACTCTTCCAACTAGATAAAAATCTATCATCGTCAGCAAAGTTGTTTCTTTATTTGTGTTTGCTCTGTTAGTTAATAATTTCAATTTCATTAAGAAAAACAAACTAAATAAATGGAAAATCTAAATTGATACAATTCCTTTTATTTTTTCTTCAAATCCAAAAAATTTCTCTTTTATACATAGGTCGTCGATTCGGCATTGGAAAAAGGGCTGGATGCCCTTCTAGTAAATAGTTCAAACTATTTTATCGATATGAGTGTTCTATATCAGATAAATTCCACACTAGCTATTTCCCGTTTAAAGCATTTCGAGACTAATGTAGTTGTAGAAAGAGTACCCCCTTTTGCCCAGACTTCAAGCAGTTTAGCTTTAACCATGTTAATGGTCTCGCATTATTGGTCTATAGAGAATCAAAGTCAATTTACCAATGAGTCGCGAAATGCTATGGTTCTTCCATATGATTTCTGAAGTTATTCAGAAGTAATTCGTCGAGATCGTGCACCTTTTCTTATTTATAAAAAAAAAAATACTAAAAAATATTCTAAAGTGCAGCCGGATAGATCCAATCTATTCTTGAAATAGACAACTCGCACACACTCCCTTTCCAAAAAAAATCAATACACCAACCACTACAGTTAGATTTATTAGATTTGTTGCTAAAATATCGGTATTAAGCCCGAAACTCCCAGCGAATGGCCTGTGAGCTAAAAAAACGAAAGAATAGGTTACATTTTTCATATGCTCTCCTCTTATAGATAGGACGAACAAAGAAGAAAGTTTTTCGATCACTTACTTCGCTCGCCCTTTTTTGATCGGTTTTTTTAATGCAATCTTTTTTTAATGCAAATAGATTTAATCTAATAATTTCTTTTAGATTAAGTCTTAGGTCGCCTTTGACCTGTAAAAAATCTCCTTTGTTGAAATGTTCCCAAAATTCCTAAAATAAAAGAAAAAGAGTTTCCACTGTCCTAAACTAAGAATGGGAAGGAAGAGGACGAGCGTATCCTCTAAATTGATCATGTGCAAATCAGCCCTTCCTGGGGTTCCTGGGGTATTGTCTGTCCCGATAAATACAAAATTCCCGGAATAATATAATAAATAGGAGTAAAGTATTGATATACTTGGAATTACAGAAGCAAATGCCAATGTACGAAAAAAAAAAGAAAAAAGTATCTAATCTAAAGGACTCATTTTCTTTTTTAGGATTAAACAAAAGGGTTCGCAAATAAAAGCGCTAGTGCCACAACCAGTCCATAAATTGTTAAAGCTTCCATAAAAGCTAGACTAAGCAATAAAGTACCTCGTATTTTACCTTCTGCTTCTGGCTGTCTCGCAATACCTTCTACAGCTTGTCCTGCAGCAGTACCTTGACCAACTCCGGGCCCAATAGAAGCAAGCCCTACGGCCAATCCAGCAGCAATAACGGAAGCAGCAGCAATTAGTGGATTCATGTTGAGTTCCTCGTGTCAAAAAAAAAAAATGGTTAAGGATACAATCAACCAAGAAATTATTACTTCTAACTTCTAAGCTCTATTGGGTAAAAGTAACTAATAAGTACAAATAAATGATAATTGAAATCGTCCGAATTACTTCGAAATCTCGTTTTTAGTTTCTAATCATTAGAGGTTTGTGTAAATCCATATGATTCTCATTATTCTATTTCTCTTTCTTTTCAACCAATCACTCTTTCATTCCATCCTTTTTTTTACTTTTCGATATCCTTGAGTTCCCATTTTTTCCCCTTCATCTAACATAATAACGAAATATAGGAAGAACCCCTATGGAAATCGAACTAATCCAAATCCAATAGGAATCAAATCAAGATATACAATTGATAACAATATGCTGCATAGAATTAGAATTAGATATGGAATCCAGTTCCATATAGAAGGGAATTCTATATATCGGATTAGATAATGAATCTAACTTAGGAATAAAAAAAACCATATACATTCGTTTCTTCTATTTTGTTTGCGTATTTTCTCATTTTCTATTGAATCCGATTCTAAAATCATTCCTTAGAAATCCGCACAAAAGATAACTGTCTTGTAGGCATTAAGGGTATAGATCTAACCTGCCCCCCTGAATGCATATATACTTTACCTCTTCCGTAATATAGTCTATTCTCTCCCCTACAACTCTAGGTTGTATATTCATACGCATTTTGAACGATTTAGTTTTCCAACTAAAAGGATTATCTGGAATCATGCATGAATTGGGCTAAGCTAAAAAAAAAGACTATTTTGAAAACTAGTCAATTCAATGATGACCTTCCATGGATTCACCTATATAGGCTGCAGCTAACGTTGCAAAAATAAGAGCTTGAATACCGCTTGTAAATAATCCAAGAAACATGACCGGTATAGGGACTACTAAGGGGACTAAAGAAACAAGAACAACAACGACTAATTCATCCGCCAATATATTTCCGAAAAGTCGAAAACTAAGCGATAATGGTTTTGTGAAATCTTCTAGGATGTTAATTGGTAAAAGGATTGGGGTTGGTTTAATATATTTCTCGAAATAACTCAATCCTTTTTTGCTAAGACCCGCATAAAAATATGCCGCTGATGTTAGTAAAGCTAAAGCAACAGTAGTATTTATATCATTCGTGGGCGCTGCTAATTCTCCATGAGGTAACTCTATAATTTTCCAAGGTAAAAGAGCACCTGACCAATTCGAAACAAAAATAAAAAGGAACATAGTTCCAATAAAGGGAACCCAGGGACCATATTCTTCTCCAATCTGAGTTTTGCTCAAGTCTCGAATAAACTCAAGGACATATTCGAAGAAATTCTGACCGTCGTTCGGGATAGTTTGTGGATTCCGAACAGCTATGATAACTGAACCTAGCAAAATAGTAATTACGACCCAAGAAGTGATGAGTACTTGGGCATGAATTTGAAAACCTCCTATTTGCCAATAGAAGTGTTGGCCTACTTCTACACCCGATATATCATATAACCCCTTGAGTGTTTTAATGGAACATGGTGTAATATTCATATTGTCCTCTGATAAAAATTGAACTTCAAAAAAGGAATTCTTTTGATTCAAGCATCTCTTTCTCAACTCAGCAACTTGAAGTATTAATCTTATATTTAGAATACCAAGAAATCACATCAGATCATAATATATATCAATACCCCCTAATATATATCAATATTCCCTTTCTTTTATCTATGCAAAACAAAAAAGAATAGTAACTGATCCTATGAATCTACGCAGTTGCTTAAGAATTCACTATTCTTCTTAATCAACGGTTTCTTATATAGAGAGAGCGGCCCTCAGAAATTGCAAATACTAATTTGTTAAGAATTAATCGAATTGAAGTCATAGTGTCATCGTTGGCAGGAATCGATATATTCGCGAGATCTGGGTCACAATTTGTATCGACTAAAGAAATAGTAGGAATCCCCAAAATGGCACATTCCCGAAGAGCTATATACTCTTTTTGCTGATCAAGGACGATCACAATGTCAGGCAACCTCGTCATATATTTGATCCCGCCGAGATATCTTTGCAAGGTAGATAATTTTCTCTTTAAGATTGCCGCATCTCTTTTTGGGAGATGGTGGAATTTTCCCATTTTTTCTTCTGCTCTTAAGTCTCTAAATTGAGAAAGTCTAGTTTTGGTAATCGACCAATTCGTTAACATACCACTGAACCACTTTTTATTCACATAATGACAACGAGATCTTATTGCAGCTGATGCTACTAAATCCGCTGCTCTTTTTTTGGTACCAACAATTAAGAAACTTTTTCCCTGACTTGCTGCATCAAAAACTAAATCACAAGCTTCTGATAAAAAACGAGCTGTTCTAGCGAGATTTGTAATATGAGTACCTTTACGCTTTGCCGAGATGTAAGGGGCCATTTTAGGATTCCATTTCTTAATACCATGACCAAAATGAACTCCCGCTTCTATCATCTCTTTCAAATTGATGTTCCAATATCTTCTTGTCATTTTTTCCACACTTCCTTTTTATTTTTTCTTTTTTTTCGTCTTACCATTACGGAATTAATTTCTTTTTGAAGATTAAGAAAGAGCCGAAATAGCTTGAAATAAATAATAATTGTTCCGATGGAACCTTCTACTCAGAATTGACCATTGATACACGGTATAAACATAGCCTTAATGAATTAACTGACTTCTTTTACTTATTAAAATACAATTAAAATACAATTAAAATACAAAATCTAAAATCAGACCTGTTAGCATTCTAAGGGCAAAGTATAGTTTAAATTAAAGTAAAAAAAAATTGCTTTATGTATACTTAAATCGTATAAATAGGGGTAAACGGGGCTTCTGATGTTTCATAGAAATTGTTTGTTACGTCAGAATCAGAAGAAACTAATTCTGTATGGAGAAACAAAATATCTCTCATTTCCGACGCGAATAGATTTTTCTTTTGAATTTCAAAATAAAGGTTCTTGTCTTGTGGGGAACGATGCACAAATTTTTGGAATCCGGTACCAACAGGTATAATCCCCCCCAGAACTACGTTTTCTTTCAGGCCTTTCAACCAATCAATACGACCTCGTAGGGCAGCTTTTGCTAAAACTCGAGCAGTTTCTTGAAAACTTGCTTCAGATATGAAACTTTGGGTATTCAGGGAAGCCCTTGTTATTCCCAATAAGATTGCCCGATAATAGATCGATTCATCTAAAGCCCGCCCTGCTCGTTCCGCTCGCAATAGTCCTATTAATTCTCCAGGTAAAAAAACATTAGACATTCCATCTTCGGAAACCCTTACTTTTGATGTTACTTGGCGTATAATAATCTCTATATGTCTATTATGGATCTGTACCCCTTGGGATCGATAAACCTTTTGTATCTTATTAACCAAAGAGATACGACTTTGGGCTACGGTTAGCTCAGCTCCAATCAAGAATCCCCAGGGAACCCCAAGAATTCTTGGTATACGTTCATTCCAATCCTCAATTCTCCTTTCGAGATTCGGCGATAGTGAATCAATTGAACGCGCTTCGAAGATTTGTTCTACTTTTGGAAGACCCTGCGTTATATCACTAGATCTCGATTTTTCATATATAAACGTAACTAACCTATCTCCTTTGTAAAGGATTTTTCCATACTGACCATGAACAGTTGCTCCTATAGTGGCCAAATAAGGCTTAGCTGCTCTTAGAACAAAGGAGTCCATATTAACAATGAAAATTTGACCTGATTTTTTTATGTGCGATTTAAATAGACATACATTTTCACAAATAAATTGTCCAAGGTGAATTATTGCCGATGTCTCTTCCCACGAGTCATGATAGAGAAAGTGCCAATTCAAATGGAATGGCTCCAATATGATGTTACTGTCGAAAGTCGAAATCCTTTTATTTTCGTCTATTAAAGAGTATTTAAGTCCTTGAAGTACTTGGAAGGTTTGTTTCAAATTTTCAAGGAACAAGTATTTTTTTAACAAGATCTGATTATGTGTTAATAAATAGTAAGATGAAGAAAAATTTGATATACTAGGTACAATAGCGCCTAAGAGCCCAAAAATATCTCGAATAGGAATTCTAGGATTCGATTCTTTTACCGCATTGGGATATTTTGAATTCTTGAATAAACCAATTCGAGAACAGTTGGATGCCGACAAAATCATCAAAGATGGATATTCTTTATTTCGATTTAACAAGGTGCCAATAGCTTCTTGATGTTGGCTAAGTGATTGAACCTTCGCCTTGGAATAAAAGGAATTGGTATTGGTGCGATCTAACCTATTATTGGGAATTAGTCCTACACTTGTCCTATCATACCTTCTTCGTGTATACGAAGTAGTAGACTTGACTAACTCAATTCTTAGGAAATCGCGAATCAGATCATTTGTTCTTACCTCAACAAGAGAAGCACGAGCCCCCTCTTTTTCTTCTTGTTCCCAATTCACTACTAAGCAAGTTCGAACAAATTGACTATTCGTGTGATAAATTCTTTGAGTTAATTTGCTATTTTCATGAGAAATAAAATTGACAAGTCGAAGTTGGAGAGTATCCTCTTCTTGCAGGAGATTCTGCGGGAAAAGTGTTGCTAAATTTCTCCCTTCGTCCATTTGATATGCGACTGCAGGTCGAACCGAAACAAAATACTTTTCCTTGCTTTTGAGAATTTTTTTCCGTTGAACATAAACCCAATTTTTTCTTTTTTTTGATTCCTTAGAATCTTTTTTTTCTCTTTCTGGTGGTATCAAACTGCCACCTAATATCTTATCTGCCTCTTCAGGAAAATGAATATCTCCGGAAAAGATTTTGAGTTCCGTATGGCTTTTTTTTCTCTTCACTCGGACCAATCCACCTAGTCGACTTCTTGTATTTTTTGTGAGTTGTGTATCGGCTCCAATAATACTATTGTCAAGTACCTTTAGGGATGAGGATCTCGGCAAGATATGCAGTTCTTGAAGAATGAAAAAAAATTGATCTACTTCTTTTTGGTATTTTAGACTAAATTCTTTTGTTCCTCGATGTTCAATAAAACTCTCTTTTTTTAAGATGGAATCTTCCTCGGGGCTCCCATATTCGTCTTCTGAGTCTTCCTCTGAGTCTTCTTCTAAAGTCCCATATTCCTTCTCTGAGTCATCTTCAGAGCTCCCATATTCTTTTTCTGAGTCTTCCTCTAGAGTCCTATATTTGTCTTCTAGGATTTCATTTTTATCCTCTCCCTCTCGGGTCCTATATTCGTTTTCTGGGCTCTCATATTCGTCCTCTGAGTCTTCCTCTCGAGTCCTATACTCTTCCTCTCGAGTCCGATATTCTTCCTCTAGGGTCCTATATCTAAATTTCACAATTCCTGAACCCCTTTTATCTTTTCTGTATCGTGGATCATCAAAATAAGCAAAAATAATATTTCTACGTAAAACACCCATAAAGGGTATTTCAATTGAAATACCCAAACAGGATACTCTCGAGTCCGATATTCTTCCTCTAGGGTCCTATATCTAAATTTCACAATTCCTGAACCCCTTTTATCTTTTCTGTATCGTGGATCATCAAAATAAGCAAAAATAATATTTCTACGTAAAACACCCATAAAGGGTATTTCAATTGAAATACCCAAACAGGATATTAACTCTTTCTCTTGTTCTTGATGATATTGTAATGGAACGACGAACCTATTTCTTCGCTTTTTCGCCAACAAATCCGAGTTATCTTGAAGAATGGAAGGATAGACAAAATTACAATGACCGTTGCACACGATTCGATCTGGCGTTAAATAATCAAGAATTTCCCTATCTTTTTTACCAAAAGTATCCAACAGTCTATGGCTTACTTGATCATTAGCCATTGCTAGGTCAAAGATATATCTTCCATGAACAGAAAAAGAATAAGTATTCATTTGATCTTGATCCTTGTGGAGCGAAAAAGATGCTATACTGGATCTGCACATACTTACTGACAATATCCATAAATGGCTTGTTTTTGGTAATCGACGAAGATTGCCATATTGATATTCGGGCGCATGGTAAACATCAGTACTCCAGTGCATTTCCCCGTCTGATTCGGAATAAATATGCTTTTGTATCTTTTCTTTAAAATGCAAAGTGGACGTTCCGGCACGAATCTCCGCAATTACTTGTTCGGATTCTACATATTGATCATTTTGCACTAGAATCAAGCTTTTTAACGGAATATTCACACTATGTAGAATATCCTGACTCTGAATAGTTACATGCAAGTCTATATAGCATAGAAAAGCGGGTTGTCCATGACGGGTACGTGTGGGGTGAACCAAATCCTCATTGAATTTGATTTTTCCATTCGAGGGGGATCGTACAAGGTCGGCAGTACCCCCTGTGAATACTCCACCAGTATGAAAAGTTCTTAATGTTAGTTGAGTCCCTGGCTCCCCAATTGATTGACCCGCAATAATACCTACAGCTTCCCCCAATTCGACCAGATCCCCATGAGTGGGACTCCGCCCATAACATAATTGACAGATCCAAGATGTGCTCCGGCAAGTAAAGGGGGTTCTAATATATATTGGTTGTGCTCGAAACGGTTGTGCTCGAAAGGCAGTTATAAATCGATTAACTAATCCAATTCCAATATCTTGATTTCGAGCAGCAATACATCGTGAACCAATATATATATCGTCTGCTAATACACGACCAATTAGTGTTTGGACAAAAAGTTTTTCCGTCATCCCATTTTGAGGACTCACAGAAATACCTCGGATAGTACCACAATCTCTTCTACGCACAATAATATGTTGAACTACTTCAACAAGTCTACGTGTAAGATAGCCAGCATCCGCTGTTCGTACAGCAGTATCTACAACCCCCTTTCGGGCTCCGTAGCAGGAAATTATATATTCTGTCAAAGAAAGTCCCTCGCGTAAATTGCTTTGAATAGGTAAATCAATCATTTGTCCTTGAGGATCCGCCATTAACCCTCTCATACCTACTAATTGGTGTACCTGAGATGCATTTCCTCTGGCTCCTGAAAAAGACATTAGATAGACTGGATTAGAAGGATCCGTTATTCGAAAATTAGAATTCATTTCTTGTTTCAAATATTCACTTGTAGCATACCATATCTCAACGGATTGGCGTAATTTTTCTACCGCGTGTACAGCCCCATAATAATAGTGTTTCTCCAAAAGAAAACTCTGTTGTTCCGCGTCTTGGACTAACCATCCTTTAGAGGGAATTGTTAAAAGATCCTCGATTCCTAAAGAAATTGATGTAGTAGTGGCTTGATGGAAGCCCAGGGTCTTTATTTGATCCAGTATATGGGATGTATATCCCATTCCGAAATGATCTATTAATCTGCTAATAAGTCGTTTCATAGCATTTCCATCTATCTCTTTATTATAACAGACCCATCTATCTCTTTATTATGAAAGACCAAGTTGGCCCGTTCCGCCATACATAAGTACCCCCTTTTTTGGCTGAGTAGGATTCGACAATGGGCCTGAGTCAGTGATTCGAAAACTTAATTTACTCCCTTTCCTCAATCTCAATCTGGATTCGCGCGGCAAAAAAGATGGTACTCGCGAAATCGGAATGCCCCCCGAAAGGGGCATCGCCGAATCTAACTTCCTTGTTTAGATAGTGTATGAATAGGCCCGACTAAATCCTTGTATGGCTTCCTCTATTTCTCTATAAAAAGAAATATGACCAAGAGTGGTTCGAATGTATATAGAACGGATTTCCTTTTTTCTATTTCCCACTACCAGATAGTGGTCATAAATCTCATGATAAGTCCCAAAAGATTCATATTGAACTTCAATCGGAACTTCTCTTGACCCAACGACGCGTTGATCTAGTTTCCATCGGAGCCACAAGGGACTGTTTAAACCGATTCGTTTCTGTCTATAAGCTCCCAGTGCATCATAGGAACTAGAAAAATGGGGTTCTTTATCTTTCGTATACTTATAATAATTGTTATTATTGTAGTTTACTTTTTTATTTGGAGAGTTTCCGCAACTATTATATCTATTTGCACAAATACCTCGACGGTTTCCAATCGTTAATACATAAAGTCCGATAAGCATGTCTTGGGTTGGCACGCAAATAGGATCTCCAATAGCGGGAGACAGGAGATTCATATGAGAAAACATAAGTAAACGNTCCGCCTGAGCTTCCAAGGATAAAGGTAGATGAACAGCCATTTGATCCCCATCAAAGTCCGCATTGAAACCCTTACACACTAATGGATGTAAGCAAATAGTACGCCCCTCTACTAAAGTGGGTTGGAAGGCCTGTATGCCTAATCTATGCAGGGTAGGTGCTCTGTTCAACAGTACAGGATGCCCCCGCATAACTTCTTGAAGTATTTCCCATACAATGGGTTCCTTTTCCCAAATTTTCCTTTTAGCAATCCTGACATTAGAAGTAGCACGTTTCGTGATTAAATCGCGAATTACAAATAGCTGAAAAAGCTTTATTGCTATCTCTAGAGGTAATCCACATTGATGTAATGAAAGCGAAGGACCCACAACAATGACAGAACGCCCCGAGTAATCGACCCGTTTCCCAAGCAGAGTCTCGCGAAACCTCCCCTCTTTACCCTCAATTACATCTGAAAGTGATTTGTATACTTTATTGTGACCATCCCTTGTTGGTTGCCCGCGGGACCCACTATCAAGAAGTGTATCCACGGCTTCTTGTACCAATTTTTCCTGACACATTACTAAATCCGCTGGTGCTAATTCACTTTTTTTTAATAGATAGGCAAGGTTGTTGTTCCGACGGATAACTCTCTTATAAAGTTCATTAATATCCGAAGTCACTACTTTATCCCCAGACCTATAAACAATGGGTCTCAATTCGGGAGGAAGAACCGGTAATAAGCACAAAACCATCCATTCTGGTTCTACATTTGTTTGAATAAAATGTTTCGCCAATTGCATGCGTCTAATCAAAAAAACTTTTCTTATTCGTCTTTTTCTATCTTCCCATTCATCTCCACTATACCCCTCGTCTTCTAATTCTTTCCATTCAACCAAGGAATTCTCTATAATAATTCGCAAATCCAAATCCGCTAATTGTTCTCTAATAGCACCTGCTCCTGTCGCAATTTCCCGATTTCGAAATGTTGCAAAGCCTGGGGTAGAAAAAAAGGGAGAAATACTGTGGTTACAGGATGAAATTTCATCTTCGAATAAACCCCGTAATCGTAAGAAAGTAGGTTTTTTAGCGCTGGGCCTAGCAAAAGAGAAATCGCCATATACTAGGCCCTCCAATTTCTTAAGGGGTTTATCTAAAAGATTCGCGATATAACTAGGAAGACCTTTCAAATACCACACATGAGTCACTGGACATGCCAGTTTTATGTAGCCCATTTGATATCTTCGTATCCGAGAATCAACAAATTCTACCCCACATTTTTGACAAAATCTTTCGTCTTCGTTTTCAGCTACGCTCGCTCGAGAATTTCCACAAGGACAAATTCCGCTTTTTATGGGTCCAAAGATTCTTTCGCAAAACAATCCATCTTTTTCTGGTTTATCGGTTTTATAATGAAAAGTGGAGGGCCTTGTGACTTCGCCAACGACTTCTCCATTAGGTAGGATTTTTTTAGCCCAAGCCCTTATTTGTTGAGGGGAAACGAGTCCAATTTGAAGTTGTTTATGTTTATATTGGTCAATCATAAAATAGAAATAAGAAAAGAATTTATATTTATTCCGATCAAACATCCTCCCTATTAACCTGGAAGTTCTTCTCAGATACAAGGAAATGGTTCAGTTCTAGAGCCAAAGATCGTAGTTCTCGAACGAGCACTCGAAAAGATTCTGGAGGATCCTCGTGATTAGGCACTCTTTTTCCCCAGATCGTAGCATTAAGTATTTCTTGGCGAGCTATAAGATGATCAGATTTATAAGTAAGTATCTCTTGTAAAATATGAGCAACACCAAATCCTTCTAGAGCCCAAACTTCCATTTCTCCTATTCGTTGTCCCCCTTGCTTGGCTCTTCCTCTAACGGGTTGTTGGGTAACAAGTGAGTAGGGCCCAGTAGAACGTCCATGAATTTTCTCATCAACTTGATGAATTAATTTTAAGATATAGGACTTCCCTATTAGAACAGGCTGTTCGAAGGGATCTCCTGTTCTTCCATCAAATATTCTACTTTTTCCCGGGTACTCGGGTTCAAATACCCATGGATTTTTTGTTTGTTTACTGGCTTCATATAATTCCGAAAACACGAGTTTTCTTGAAGCCTCTTGCTCATATCTCTCATCAAAGGGTGCTATTCTATAATGTTTCTTTAGCAGATCCCCTGCTAATCCGAGTGAATTTTCAAATATTTGTCCCACATTCATTCGTGAGGGTACTCCTAAGGGATTGAAGACCATATCAACAGGTGTTCCATCTTGCAAATAGGGCATATCTTGCCTAGGCAAAATTTTGGAAATGATCCCCTTATTCCCGTGTCTTCCGGCTACTTTATCCCCAACTTTGATTTCACGTTTCTGTAAAATATATACACGAACCATTATGTCAAGGGGGTCCCTCTGGATCCATTTCACATCGATAACGCGCCCTCTTCCACCTATAGGTAGTTTGAGAGAAGTTTCTTTTGAAGTGGATACCTCAAGACCAAAAATAGCCCGTAATAATCCAGCTTCCGCGATATATGATGATTCGCTCGCTATCTGAGGCGTTAATTTACCTACTAAAATATCGCCAGTTTCCACCCAGGATCCCAACTTCACAACTCCATTTCTGTCCAAATTGCGGAGTAAATGTTCTTCTAGATGTGGTATTTCTTTAGTGATTTTTTCAGCGGAGCCTTGGCTTGTCGTATCCGTCTGAATTTCATATTTTCGGATGTGAAAAGAAGTATAAATATCCTCATATACCAAACGTTCACTAATTAGTACTGCGTCTTCGAAATTGTAACCCTCCCAGGGCATATAAGCTACTAAAATGTTTTTTCCTAAAGCAAGTTCCCCACCAACTGTAGCTGCTCCCTCCGCTAAAATTTGCCCTTTTTTAATGGATTTACCCAGCGGAACCCGAGGTTTTTGGTGCATACAAGTATTTTTGTTAGAGCGCTGATGGGAAACTAAAGGAATACTTATAGTCTTCCCACTACTTGATAAAAGGATCTTATGACTATCACTAGAAATGATCTTTCCCTCGCGTTCGGCTATAATGGAAACCCTCGAATCTAGAGCTGTTTGGCGTTCCAATCCAGTTCCAACAATGCACTTTTCGGACCGAGAAAGTGGAACTGCTTGGCGTTGCATATTAGAACTCATTAAAGCCCGATTCGCATCATTATGCTCAATAAAAGGAATGAGAGAACCCCCAATAGAAAAATATTGGAAAGGGAAAATACTTCTAACATGAATCTGTTCCCATGCAATAGTCAGGAATTCTTGACGGTATCTAGCTGGAACAACCTGTTCTTCCTGAATACCCTGATTCAAGGACAAAGAATTTCCTGCTGCTATCATATAATATTCATCTCTATTTGGTGATAAATAAACCACCTGTCTCTCTTTTTTTTCTTTTGCTTTCTCAGATATTTCATAAAACGGGCTCTCTATAGATCCCCACCAGTGATCAATTCTCGCATGAATAGCTAACGATCCGGTAAGTCCAACATTGATTCCTTCGGACGTGTCAATTGGACAAATACGCCCATAGTGACTCGGATGAATATCTCGGCTCCGAAAACTTGCAGTTCTCCCCGTCAATCCTCCAGGACCCAAACAACTCACTTTTCGCCCATGAACCGTTTGTGTCAATGGATTGGTTTGATCAAAAACTTGAGATAAAGGATATGTGCCAAAAAAGGTCTCATAAGTAGTTATTAATAAAATCGAAGTTGAAGTTGGAGTTACCAAAGTTTGTGGAGTCGGTTTCGATTGACGTATGAATACTCTACGGATAGTTTTTTGAACCGCATGTTGTAAACGGCCAAGAGCCAGTCCGAATTGATCTTGTAACAGATCCGCAACTGAACGAATACGTTTATTTTTCAAGTGACTCATATCGTCATCGTCAAGTATACCCGTTCCAAATTTCATTCCAATCAAATGATCTGTAGCGGCCAATACATCTCGTGGTAACAAGAATGTATTGTTCTGAGGGATATCAAGATTCAGTCTCCGATTCATATTTCGTCGACCAACTCTTCCTAATTCGCATTTTTGTTGAAAAAATTTCTTTTGTAATTCCTCGCATAAGGACTCCGAAAATACCAGGTCCCCACCTACACAAGCAAATTGTTGATAAAACTCCAAAATAGCTTTTTCTTTTGACTCAATCCTCTTCTTCTCCTTAGCATTCGGGAAAGACAAGAAAATTTCGGGGTAGGAAACATTATCTAAAATTTCTCTTAGATTTGAACCCATAGCTGATGATAGAACTAAAATAGATATCTTTTGTTTTCTACTCACGCGAGCCCATATCCTTTCTTTTTTATCAATTGCTAATTCCGACCTTCCTCCCCAATCTGATATTATAGTCCCGGTGTATATAGAAATTCCCTTGTGGTCTAATTCCGAGCGGTAGTAAATACCAGGACTTAACAATATTTGATTGATCACAATTCGGTATATTCCATTTATTATAAAGGTTCCTAAGGAATTCATTATAGGAATGTTTCCAATAGAAATGGTTTGCTTTTGCGCATCGAAACCAAAAATTAATCTCGCAGATACATATAATTCGGAAGAATAGGTGAGTGATTCATACACAGCATCCCTTTCTTTTATCGAGGGTTCTAGCAATTGATATCCTTTCGCAAATAATTGAAATGCAATTTCGTGATCTGGATCTTTAATTGTTGGAAACTTCTCAAGTTCTTCTGCCAAGCCCTGATTAATGAATCTACAAAATCCCTCGAATTGGATCTGACTAAATCCGGGTATTGTGGACATTCCCTCATTTCCATTCCGGAGCATTTTAATCTTAAGTTTCCTATTCTATTTATCGAAGAAAAATTCCATTATCAGCTCACTCTTCATCAATCCCTACGGATCAATCTAGCAATCATGGAATCTATATTCTGTTTGCTGAATCACATGAAATTCTAGGGAACTTCACATATGTATTTCATATATGTATTTCATACATATGAATAGAGACGATTTCGACGAAAATTCGAATTTTGCAGGGGTAGAAATAGAATAAAAATAAATTGATAAAACAGTCCTAGAAAAAAATTCTGCCACTTAAACTTTATGATATTCTAAAAAGATTGGATAGCAAAGATTTCTCGTTTTATCTCCTTTCTATGAAAGGGGATAAAGCCATAATAATTTATAAGCACTAGAAAGTTTGACTTTAGTTCGATTTAGAATAGCACGCTTAGTTTCATTTTCAAAAATAATTTGAAGGTATTTTTTGTTTCGTATTCGTAATAGTAGAGAATTGCTGTAAAATAAAGGATTTCGTTGTAGAATCCTAAAAAAAAGTATTTACTTTATTTTTTAAGTACTTGCGAATCTAGTTATCCACCTATCTACATATCCTTTCTTTTATCGTAATTGCACTTAGGTGGTCCAAGAAGGCCAAGCCATAATCTATATCAGAGCAAATTCCCCCTTTTTTTATTCAAGATATTTAATGCAATGAAAAATGAAAGCACGATTCCCCATAGGGATATGTACATAAGGGGGATCCATAGATAATAATGCTGTTTGGACCTAGAATTTCCCTATATACAGATTAGGGAAACATTTATTCCATTTTATTATCCCTTTCAAAATAAAGGAAAGGGGGGGGGGAGAATACCGATTTAAGAGTCGTTCACTACTGCAATTCAAAAAAAAGAAAATTCAAATTTTCAAATTAAATTATAGTTAATGGTTCTAATTTAAGAGTCGTTCACTACTGCAATTCAAAAAAAAGAAAATTCAAATTTTCAAATTAAATTATAGTTAATGGTTCTAATTTGTTCTAAATTTTGCAGCCTGTGACTGGAAATCCACTTTTTCTCCTTTGTCATCTCAGAAAGAAAAGGGCAGTTTTCTAGTGTTAGCAATGTGTGTTTTAAGATAGAATCCATCGAGGAGAATAAGCGCAACTGGATCCAAAATTAGAAAAAAGTTAAGTAGAATTAGATTCCAAATAAAAGAAAAATAGAATTAGATTCCAAATAAAAGAAAAAAACAGGTTTTAGTAAAAAAATGTAAATGAATACTTGTTCTTTTCTCGATTTTAGATCGGATTTTTTGGCGGCATGGCCAAGTGGTAAGGCAGGGGACTGCAAATCCTTTACCCCCAGTTCAAATCTGGGTGCCGCCTAATCAATAAAATACTTAGGATTAATACTTAGGATTATAGTTCTATCCTCAAACTAGGGTTTGTTTTACCCCCAGTTCAAATCTGGGTGCCGCCTAATCAATAAAATACTTAGGATTAATACTTAGGATTATAGTTCTATCCTCAAACTAGGGTTTGTTTTGTCGGCAGTGGCCCAAACGGCTACCAATAGGGGTGAGGTAGCGTTTCCTTATTCTTTTTTTAATTAAAATTGATTCGATTCGGGAATTTAAAACTACGAGACTAAGATGTCAGAAATCTTCGTATCCAAAGGTTCCTAAGGACCAGTCTTTTTTCAATCTAAGATGGAAGAAGGGACTTCGCGAAGAAATATCAAGACTTCCTAATTATCATACATTTTTCTTATGGTACATCTTACTACATAAACTTCGTACTTATGGTACATCTTACTACATAAACTTCGTACATCTTATGCTACCTACATACACTAAAGTAAAAGCTACTGATTCTGTCGAGAATTAGATTGAATAGGCTGATCAAAAATCAAGTTTTGGGTTGTGGATAGGGCCTCCTCACTCTTTCATAGAAAGATAGAAAGTGGGGCAGTAGGGTTTGGGTAAAAAATAAACATGGGTAAGGTAGGTATCCAATAAATATTTATCTATCCTAATTTTATGGTATATTCTTACGCCCTTTGCTTATAAAAACGGTAACAAACGGAAGAAAAAATCTCTCTATTCCCGCGTCTTCTATTTAGGACATCCCCCTACTCTTTTTTAGGGAAAGGGCTATGTATCAGATTTATACTTAATGCTCTCCAATTCTACCAGAAATCATATTTGTTAGGAGTAAATTCCTTTAACGGATTCATCCATAGTCTTAGGGCAGAATGGCCTTTTGACTCTGTACTCTTGATTCCACTATGATTATTGATCAATAGTAGAAGAATTCCTTCATAGAAATAGGAGACATAATTTACATGGATATAGTAAGTCTCGCTTGGGCTGCTTTAATGGTAGTCTTTACATTTTCTCTTTCGCTAGTAGTATGGGGGAGGAGTGGACTCTAGGGATACTACCAATTGATTGAGTAGTCGAATTGTAGTATCAACTCTTTTCTTTAATTGGTCGTTTTGTATTAATAAGTTTGCCAAACTTTTTTTCTCTCTTTCTTTAGTTTTGTTTCATTCTTGTAAGAAACTCTTTTAAGAAAGTAAGAAAGAGTCGTTCTATTCTACTATGTTCTATTCCAGTATAATAGAAAGGGCCATTATAGTAATTCAGAATTTCTATTCTACTAGAAGTGCGATTCTACAGAAGTGGCGAGTAAAAAGAAAGTTCTATACATAAGAAAATTCAACTTTTTTACACGAAGCTATTCACAACATATCGCACATTTTCCATTTATACTATTTTCTTATTCTTAGAAAATTTTTTATGTTCTTTTTTTTTTTTGAAGGATCTCGATTGAAGCATCTCGCGCCATTTTTAAGCATGAAAGATTCGTAGGTTTTTTCCTTTTACTTTATTTTCTTTTACTATAGTCTATTCGCGTATTATTTTTCTCCCCCTCCATGGATTCTTTCAATGAAAAATTGTCTTCGATTTTTTTGATTTGGACTTGATTGCAATTAAGTGGATGCAGTGAAAAAAGCAGTTGAATTAGACTACTATTTCAATCTACTAATCGATTCTATGTAGATTCAAGATAATATAATAGAGAGAATCGAAAGTGTGGTAGAAAAAACTATATGGAGTTCTTTCTACCACACTTTATGATTCCAACCGCATCCTTTCATTTAAGACTTGGATTTTTATTTTCTTTAATCCCTTTTTCATTTCTTCAATGATTAATTGGAATTCCAATTAATCATTTTGGCTGGCTGTTTTTACATAAATAATAAGTAAAAAGGCAGTAGGAACTAGAATGAACAATGCAGTAGCAATAAATGCGAGAATATTGACTTCCATAACCTCTTTATTTTTTTTTTCACAATAACTCGGGATGTAATCCCATAGAGAGGAAAAAGGGGTATCCTGTAAATTTAAGGGGAGGACTTGCATTCTGATAATACTGAATCAATTCAATATTACGAATATTGGATCTATCAAATCAATTCATGGTTGATAGTGGAATAATATAACATAGCATAGCATAGGAAGATCCCTTATCCATACTAAGACCAAAATCCATTTTTTGATTGGATTCGAAACTCCCTCTATTCCATTTTTCATTCTTTTCTACTTTTGCTTTTCTATATGTATAACCCAAAATCTTTCTTATCTTATCCAATTTCCTTTCCTTTTTCTTATAATTATACATACAATTATGTATGTATGTATTATATGACCCATAGAAAGTGGGTCACATAGACATCCAAATAAGCAGTAGAAGTAGAAATGAGATGTAGAAAAGGGGATTTTAAATAAAAAGGATTCAATATTTCAATTTAGGAAAAAGAGCGTTTGCTTGGTTTTTATTTTATTAGGTTACTATCAATATCTACTTTTTGGGATCTAAAGATGAGAGCGGATCCATAAGGAGTCGGCAAATGGAGTGAGAATGAGGTAGATTCTTTCCAATTATTCATTGAACATACACAAACAAAGTTGGAACTAGAAAATAGAAGGGGTGTGGTTTAACCCCCAAAACCAAAAAGGAACTAATTATATGAAATTAATTATCTAACAATAAATGAATACGGTTTATGTATGGATTCCGGTAAAATACCGGTACTCCATTCCATAAGAGTCGAATAGTAAGTTAAGATGAGGACGGTATCATCATAAAAATAGAGTAATATCCTAAATTATACTAATCCACGTATGATAGCTTTTCCTTATTAACCAGAAGTAGTGAAAAAAAAAAAAATTCCTATACAGCTATCTTTTTACTGATAAATGCGAAATAAAAAAAGTGAAGTAAGGGTACCCCATAGATATTTGATGTTGCCCCCTGCCCCCCCCCTTTTTCATCAAAAATTTCCATTAAAAAAAGGAAAGATGAATTTGTCCATTCATTGAACCCTAGTTCGGGACTGACGGGGCTCGAACCCGCAGCTTCCGCCTTGACAGGGCGGTGCTCTGACCAATTGAACTACAATCCCTGCGGGTTGTATGGCATACCTATTCTTAAATAGAACCATAAGAAGATTCGATTCGTCTGTTGTGCTCTAAGAAATAGACGAATCATATACTACATACCCACATAGGATATGTGGGTATAGTGAGAGTGGCATAACTAGTATGTTGCGATTTTTTATCCCTAAAAATAAACGAGAATCCGCCTTTCCATAAGAAAAACCCTTTTCTTTATAAGATAAAGAATCAGAGAGATATGGATTAGAAAAAAATTTCCCCATTTCTCTTTATCCTTTATTTCTATGGATCAGACATTTTTTTTCTTCCATACAAAATAATGGATTTAGTTCATATTCACGAAGCCCCTAGATTTTTGGGCCGAGCTGGATTTGAACCAGCGTAGACATATCGTCAACGAATTTACAGTCCGTCCCCATTAACCGCTCGGGCATCGACCCAGGAAGAATTTTTTCTAGGCTTTTTGATAATCTATGATTAACCTCTTTTTATAATACTCCCTACCCCCAGGGGAAGTCGAATCCCCGCTGCCTCCTTGAAAGAGAGATGTCCTGAACCACTAGACGATAGGGGCATCACTAGACGATAGCGCCATATACAACCACTCGTCATTATACTATAATGATAGTATGAGCAGTTTTTTGGAATTGTCAATATACTCGAAGAGTATAACTAGATCAAAGGAAAGAGTCTTTATTACTTTTCCGTTATGCTTTCATAGGATTTTTTTTAGTTGAGGGTTAGGTTAATTCACGGATCATCCCCTACTTTTTAAGGTTAAGGAAATTAAAGGGTATAGAATAAGAATAGATTAATAAAAAGGAGTCTCGATTAGTTCAGTACAGGTATTGATTTGATTGCTCTAACAGGAAAAACAGTCCAATTTCATTTCTTTTTTGCAATTTTAACTCTGTGCTTCGTTTAGTGTTCAGACCAAAAATATCGGCATCTTGCACTAAACAAAGTCATAAAATTCACGAAAAATGGAGACATTAGAAAAAAAAAATGAATGGATTTTGTAGAAAAGTACTTTCTCGGATTCGAACCGATGACTTTCGTCTTGCCAAAGCAATACTCTACCACTAAGTGAAAAGCCCTTTATCGGATTTGAACCGATGACTTATGCCTTACCATGGCATTACTCTACCACTGAGTTAAAAGGGCTTTTTATTCAATAATTAGCTACTTTCGTTTACTATTATGGTATGGGTCTACTGCATAATGTACATAATATATGTATAGATAGAGATATATGTAGAGAATATATATATATGTAGAGAATATATATCGAGATATAGAAGTGCTATCGAGATATAGAAGTTTATTTATGTCGAGGTTCAAAATCTTGATAAAATCAAGAAAAATAATAAAATATTTCATATTCTCTCTTACCACTTGCACAAAATAGAGGTATTTTATTATTATATAAATAAATACGTATAACGTATAATAAAATATGTCAACAGAGAGTTGACACACTCAAAAATTATTATATATCGGATTGAAGAAGGTGGATAAGTTCATAGGTATGTAAACACGATCTCGGGCAACTCACCAAAGCCCAGAGGTTCCATTTTCTTTTTTTTTTAAGAGGAGAACAAATATGTATCAATTGTTGAATCGGATACAATGTTGAATGGGATACAACAATGGGCCAAAAATGCCAAAGGGGCAATAAGAACTGCTGTTAAAAAAACGATAGATTTTGTTTTTTTTATCTTTAGGCTATTCACTTTTCACGTGCTCAGAATGTTCTGCAGAATTAGGGACTTTTTTCTTCTATTGGCCGATCTTATGATGAGAACTATCTCCATTTATGTTTTATTTCCCCTAATTCTAATTGGGTGGGGTATAAAGGAATTTGCGCTCTTCATATACCCCATATGGCTGGGTATTAATTTTCAGTGATATACTTCTTATCCGTTTTGGTGAGAGATTGAAACAATTTTTATTTTTAACAGGCATCTTTTGGAAAAACTTTCGAGTTCAAAACTTTTTAAGAAAAATTCAAAAGTTTTGGACGGATTTGTTGAAATTATTTTCAATAGGTACCCCTTGGAAATGGGGTCCTTGACTATTCTACAAGGATTCTAGTGGATTTGGAACAAACTATGTTGGAGTTAATTTTATTCTCAAAAATTGGCAGTCGAATTTATACTGCAGAGTAGAAAAATTCTACTACTGCCTGCCCAACAAAAAAGAAAAACCATATCCTACATACTTAACTCCTCCTGGTTCAGGGTTTGCCGTTCCCGAACACTAGAAAAAAGGAGGATTTAGGATTTCTGATCCTAGGGTGAAAAGGAAAGGAACAGATACCCAATATGATTCTTAGGAGGAACTTTTGGTAATGGTCTTGGTCCTCTATGCTCTTTTTTATGTGTTCTTAGTTCGATTCATCTTCTTTGATTCTTTTAAACAAGAAAAGAATTTAATAAACTAGAATTGAGTGCAAAAGAAGAGAGGAAATTTATAAATGGGGAGGATCCACTAACCAGAGACTTTCCGGATCCTCTTTATGAGGAGTTTGAGGAGTCCTCATCAGAGGACTCTGATGTAAATTTTCATCAGGTAAATCTGTCCATTCCTATCCGCTTTTCTTTTTATTACTCTTTGTTTGTTACTTCTCTCAAGTGATAGAGGAAGTCTATGATGAATTTTTTTATGATGAGGAGTCCTCATCAGAGGACTCTGATGTAAATTTTCATCAGGTAAATCTGTCCATTCCTATCCGCTTTTCTTTTTATTACTCTTTGTTTGTTACTTCTCTCAAGTGATAGAGGAAGTCTATGATGAATTTTTTTATGATTCTTGTAGTCATAACCGTAGAATAGATTCTAATCGAAATGCATACATTTGGTTCATACACAATTGGCATGGTAAGAAGATATGTATTTTACAGATTGGAGAGGGGCTATCTAAATCCTAAAGTAAAGGCTCGCGATTGAAGTACCAACTGTCCCCTGCCATGAACTTTCTCCATTTGATTTGATAAGGTTGAATTAGCCTCCTTCTCGAATGGCTACCCTTGACAAAGGGTAGCATTGGTATCATAATCTACATGTAGCGGGTATAGTTTAGTGGTAAAAGTGTGATTCGTTCTATTAATAACTGAATTTGAAATGATATACTTAAGGCATCCTTAAGTTTTTTTATATTCATATTCCGATGAAAACTTTAGTTCTTATAAAGGGTTTAATCCTTTTCCTCTCAATAGCATATTGAGGAAGAATATACATTCTCGCGATTAGTATCCAAAGACTAATTAAATTTGCACTCAAAATACAAATTCGATTATGAGTACAGAGTCGCGAAGCATAATTTTGCATTTAAGTATTCCGATTGAATAAATATGAGTAAAGGATCTATGGATGAAGATACAAAAAAGTTTATTTCCAATCGTAACTAAATCTTCTTTTGTTTTGTTTAAAAAGGAAATGGAAGCCCAATAGCTAAAAAACGATGGTTTTGGTTTACTAGAACCGTGAGTATATTGTTTCAGCTCGGTGGAAACCCAACTCTTTTCCTCAGGATCTCTTAAATGAAATTAGGGAACGAAGTAAGTAGATTAGATAGAGAATATCTATCTCCTACTCTATAGGGATCATCTAGAAAGCAGAGAGCCTTGGTTCCATTCAGACAGAAAAGCTGACATAGATGTTAAGTGGTGAGAATATCCATAAAGGAGCCGAATGAAATCAAAATTTCATGTTCGGTTTTGAATTAGAGACGTTAAAAAAAAATCAACCAACGTCGACTATAACCCCTAGCCTTCCAAGCTAACGATGCGGGTTCGATTCCCGCTACCCGCTCCATTTTGTAGAAAAAGACTATTCTATTTGTTTGTTTAGACATGGTAGAGACTTGTATTCAACCTTTTTCGTCCACCTCTTTTCGGCCCTACAGAGCGGAGTAGAGCAGTTTGGTAGCTCACGAGGCTCATAACCTTGAGGTCACGGGTTCGATTCCCGTCTCCGCACTTAGCAGTCCGTATAAATGGACTATTTGTATAGATATGGTAGAGGGCTATATCCAACTCTTTTTTTTATTCAGCAGGCAGGCAGAAAAAAAAAAAATGAAAGAAAAGTATAGCCTATACCCTTTAAAATTGAAAACCGTTTGTCTCTTGTTTGTCTCGGTAGAATCCCCGGTTTAGGGAACTTTCTTGGAAAGTTGGATTTTCGCCCCCGAAGCACTCTTTTTTTTTTTTGAATCGGGTGCAAAGGAAGGATAAGATAGGAAGGGGTACAGTACTAGACTAACAACTACTTAATTTAATAGAAATTTAATAGAAGTAGTTAAGTAGTCAACTAGACTTAATTTTTTATCATAGTACCTTACTAAATACTAAATTAAGGTGGCGAGCGACGGGTACAGTACTAGACTAACAACTACTTAATTTAATAGAAATTTAATAGAAGTAGTTAAGTAGTCAACTAGACTTAATTTTTTATCATAGTACCTTACTAAATACTAAATTAAGGTGGCGAGCGACGGGAATCGAACCCGTATCTTCTCCTTGGCAAGGAGATGTTTTACCACTGAACTACGCTCGCTACATTGAACTACGCCCGCTACGGCCTCTATTTTATAG